TCCAGCTTCTTCATAACATTATCTACTATAAATGAGTTTTCTAGCATTTGACTCCGCACCACTAAGGAATCTAATCGTATACTTGAACGATAACCCAGAAAATCGAGAGAATTTTTTGATAATTGGTTTATCCGAATCCGTATCCTTCCTGATTGAGACCACATGTAAAAAGAATATTGCCATAAATTGACAAAGTAAAATTTCCACTTATTCATCAGAAGAGGCGTATCCTTGGAAAAAAGAATTGATTTTCTTTGATATCTAACAAAATGTATGAAAGGATCCTTGAACAAACATAGGTTAGCCTGAAAATCATTAGCACAAACTTCTACGAGATGCTCTATTTTTCGATAGAAATGGATTCGTTCAAGAAAGATTCCAGAAGCAGTTGATCGTAAATGAGAGGATTGGTTACGGAGAAAAAGGAAAATGGATTCGTATTCACATACATAAGAATTATATAGGAACAAGAAAAATCTTGGATTCAAAAAAAAAAGGGATTTCTTTGGAGTAATAAAACTCTTAAAATGACAATACTTGTAGAGAAGGAACCGTAATAAATGCAAAGAGGAGGACTCCTTTACCCAGTAGCGAAGGACTTGAATCAGGATTTCCAGATGGATGGGATGAGGTATTAGTACATCTAACACATAATTTAAATGTGAGAATTTGTCCTCTAAAAAAGGAAATATTGAATGAATTGATTGGAAATTATGAGATTTTCCCCCTTCTTTCCCTTGTAAATAAGATACGAATTGTGGGGAAAATGGAATTTCCACAATAATTGCAAACCCAGCCGATATCATTTGAGAATACAAATTCTTATTGTGCCCAAAAAAGGGATTTTGATTAGAATCATTAGAAAAACTAATCAAAAGATTTTGTTGATACATTCGAGTAATCAAACGTTTTACAATCAGTAAACTGAATTTATTGTCAGAACCCGCATTTTCCAAAAAAAGTGATCTATTACTATTAAAACCATGATCATGAGAAAGTGCATAAATATACTCCCGAAAAAGAAGTGGGTATAGGAAGTTATGTTGTCTAGATCTATTGAGTTCTAAATAGACTTTAAGTTCCTCCATTTCAAATTTGATTTGAACCAAAGATAGGGGATACTTTCGATTATAAAATGATACATAGTGCGATACAGTCAAAACAGGGTATTCTAGTAAGAAAAGAATAGATACCTCAGAACAGATAAATTCATCAACGGATTCTCTATCCTCTCTTTTGCCACCTAATTGAGTTCGGTATAGGCTAACAAAATGGTTAGAAATCCTTTATTTTTTCAACCCAATCGCTCTTTTGATTTTGGAAAAAAACTCTCTTTTCCGTATCAATATACTGCTTCTTCTACACATTCACGTCTAACCCATACAGAATAGGGAATCACTAATAGTTAGGACTCATAAAAAATCAATAATCCACTCAGGAGAAAAACTTTTACCGTACCAGGAGCTAATTTTTTTTTAACATTAAATTAGATCGGGTAATCATTCAAATTAAGAACAGAAGCTCGTTGCTTTTTGTTTCCCTATAACTATAATTTGGCGTCATAGAGCTCTATCCATTTATTCACTGGACCCAACTTTGAATTCAATTCATTTTTTTGTTCCGCACAAAAAACGATTTTGTACCGACCCATAATATATATATACATTCTTCAAATATATTCTTAGAATTCTCCGTTGATACGACATGCTGTTTTTTCCATCCAGTCCTTTCCGGATCAGTCGTGGCCTTACAAACTCTACCGATGGTATGGACGAATCCCTTTCTTCGTACAAATGTGTAAAAGAGGCTAGTCGCACTTAAAAGCCGAGTACTCTACCATTGAGTTAGCAACCCCAAAATAATTCGAATGTGTAGATACAATCGGAATAAAAAATTTCAATTTGATGACGCAATAAAATCAAAACATTCAATTAGCAAGAATTTCTTTTTATAAAAATGTCTAGTCGATTCTGAATATTAAATGGTAAGATCAGATAAAAAAAAATTCAGATTTTTTTATTTAATAAGAAAAAGGTTTGTGTATCACACAAAAAACAATTTCTTGTGATACTTGTGATACAAGAAATTCAAAATTCAAAGAAAGAACCCCTCATTTAAATGAAGTTAAGTAAAAAACCAAACCTATGGAACAGGGATAAATTATCTACGATCGAATTATATTTGTTCAATACACTGTTGTCAATATAATTGTGAATATTGAAGCTAAACGTTGATAAAAGATCGAAAAAGAGTCTTTTTTCGATTTTTGATTTTTATTTTATTTTTATTTCTTTACTTTAATATTATGAGAACACAGTATTCCATATTAACTTCTATATTTCTATTAAGATTAAATATTAAATATTTAGAACATTAAATAAATACTTAAAAGCAAAAAGAAAAAAAAAAAAAAGAATACAAAAAGGAAAGAAGGGGGAGAAATAGTATATAGTAAAGAAAAATTTGTATAAAGCTATACACAAGTCATCCACACCCTCTTTCTTTTTTGTATTTCATAAATTGAATTCTTTTTCAGTTTAATTAAGACTAAGTTACGTAAAAACCCCTGCCTTCTTTGAAATATCATGAACAGTTCCTGTAGGTTGAGCACCTTTTTCAAGGAAATCAAGAATCGCGGGAATATTTAAATAGGTTTGGTTATTTATCGGATCATAAAAACCTACTTTTCGAAAATCTCTTCCCTCTCTTCGGGATCGAACATCAATTGCAACGATTCGATAAACGGCTCATTGGGATAGGTGTAATTGACTAATACCCCCCCCTAGAAACGTATATGAGGTTTTCTCCTCATACGGCTCGAGAAAACAAAATGATTAGAAGTTCTGTCTATGTATGGACTCAGAATGTTAAATAAATCCATAAACCCACCAAATCACTTAGACATTAAACTCTTCTGTTTTTGTTCTTTTTTTTTTTGAAAAAAAAAAAGAACAAAAAAGCATTTCGACTCTCATAACTCAAGTTGGATAACTCTCAAATAGCTCAAAAAAATGCTTAGGCTTTTCTTTTCTTGAGTGGTCTTTAACCCCTTTTTTTGTTTGTCTCGTTTAAAATCCATTTTGATTCTTCATTCGGATCCAGTTGTTGAGACAATTAAAAACGGTATTTCCTTGTTCCAGGATCCTTTCTCTTTGCCTTGAATCCTTGGGTTTAGACATTACTTCGTCAATCTTTTATTTCAAAAAAAAAAATGGCAGCAACACGCCCCTTTTTCTTTTTATTTATATTGATAGTTTATTTCCATTGATAGATTATAGTGATAGAAAGAAATCAATCACAAAAAAAAAGAATCATACGAACGATCGATTTCCGCATTATAAACTTTTGATCGAAAAGAGTTGTACAAATTTCAAAAAACTTTCTTTTTTTTTTTTTTTTTTTCATTTGAAATCAGATCCTTTCGATTTCGATATCAAAAAAACACTTACGAAGCTGTTCCAACTTATTAATTTGTATTAACTAACCCTAGATCCTTTCCCCTGAAAAATAAATAAATACTTCCTCCTCGAGCTCCATCCTGTACTATTTACCATTCCAACCCCCCAAAAAACACGGAAACCAAATAAAGGATGTCGAGACAAGAGCACTTTCATTTCCATATAAAAAAGTGGTGGGTTTTTACATCCACAGCCGATCATGTACTTCAAGTCGCACGTTGCTTTCTACCACATCGTTTCAAACGAAGTTTTACCATACCATGTCTCTAGTTTTGAACCGGTCTGTAATTGATTCAATTATGGAATCATGAATAGTCATTAGTTCGTCCGGTACTCGTTCAGTACATAGTAATCTACACTTTTTACTTACATATGTTATGTAAGTATCCGAAGAAAAATTTGAGTATCAGTAAAAAGAACTATTTTAGTTAGTGTATGAATGCAAATCAAAGAATATCAATATAAACCAAGTAGACAATATATATATTATCTACTTGGTTTATATTGTGTTATATTTCTTTTTTTTATAATATTTATATTTTTATATTTTATTTTTACTTAAATTTTTCTTATATTTACTTATTTATATTTACTTATATTATTAAATACAATATCGAATTGCTTCTATTTTTTTTTATACTTTTATACTTATATTTTTTAATTTAATTTTGTAATTTATTAGTCTATTCTTTATATTTTATATTTTATATTTTATTATTCTATTTATATATTAATATTCTATTATTATATAGATTGATTTTTTTATTTTAGCATTAATATTAATTTGTAGTATTATTATTAATTTGTTTCTTTTTTCCCAATAAAATTTCCAATAAAAAGCGGAATATATAACTAGAATACATATCCAATACACTAAGAAATAACAGATAGCTTTAATATAAACCATATAAGATTAAACCATATATACGATATAGAACATTAATAAAAAATAGAAATTTTATATCTTCTTATTATAAGATATAAAATTTATAAAAAATATATAAAAATATATATAAAATATATATATATAATATATATTTTATATATAATATATATTTTATATATATAAGATATCGAATTCGATATATATATATATCTAAATCAAATATATATATATATCTAAATCAAAATCGAAATAAAAAGAAATGGCTATAGATAGAAAAAAAATACTGATAATAAGTCATTAAATCAGTCATTTAACCATTAAAAAAAATATATTGAATTGAAAAATTTCCTATTTTCTATTCTATTTCCTATTTTCTATTCTATTTAGAAGATTGAATTGAATAGAATTCCAATTGCTTATTAGATTTTAGATTAGAGACAAAGGCCAAAACCCTAAAATTCAAAGAAAAAGCATCTTTCCATATGTAATTTTGTTTTGTTAATGAGATTTGGAATGGACAGATACAAATATTAAAATGAAAATATTCCATTAGAAATTAATAAAAATGAACTTCTATCTAGTTGCATTGCATCCTCACTTTATATGAATGCTGTAATGATAAAAAAAGAATCTTTTTTTTTTAATCTAAACCCATCTTTCCCTTGATTGAATTCAACTAGTACCAGGATCACCTTTTGGTCAGAGAATTCATAAATCAAAAAAGAATAATTGGAATTGGGCTATCTTATTTAAGAGATAAGAGCAGATAGAAGCTACTTTCCCATTTCGATTTAGAATGTATGATTGCAAATTCAAACTTACCTGAATCATAACAGAGATGGATTCCGTTCCATTTGCGTATTACATGTTATTTGAACTCGAGTCAATTTGTGAAAAAAAAAAAGAATTCAAAGTCTTGCCCATATTTGACTCTTATAAAATAAGATTTAGCAGGTTAAAGGGCAATTTGGATTATGACATCTTTATTCAGATATAAAAAAATATCTTCTGCTGGGACGAAAGGATTCGAACCTTTGATCACCGGGACCAAAACCCGTTGCCTTACCGCTCGGCCACGCCCCATTCTGTCTATTTGACACTACTAAAAAAAAGAATAATATGGGTATTCCTTGTTTGTCAAGTCCAGTTTGTTCCAACCAAAGATATAAAGAATCCATTTGATTATTGCCGGGATTTTCACACATGTGGAGATAGAATGAAACCGAATTTATTGATCATTACATATAATTCAATTAAGATATTGTATGAAATTATGATTTCTTCTATTCTCTTGTAAGAATTGAAGGTGTAAGAATTGAAGATTTTTTGATTGGGTGCGTTCAAATCACAAGAGGTTTGTTTTAATCTGCCTTATTTTCCTTTCTTCATTTTTTCCTTACATCAAAAACATCTTAATAATTCAATCAAAATTATCTCCAAGACCAAAATTTTGTTATGATTAATATCTTTAATTTAATCTGTATCTGTTTTAATTCTGCCCTTTTTTCGAATAGTTTTTTATTCGCGAAATTACCCGAGGCTTATGCTTTTTTAAATCCAATCGTGGACTTTATGCCAGTAATACCTCTTCTCTTTTTCCTCTTAGCCTTTGTTTGGCAAGCTGCTGTAAGTTTTCGATAAGATCCTTAATACTTGCCTAGAAAAAGTCTAACAATTGAAAAGATCAAATCAAATAAGTCTTACAATATAAACGAACCCTCAATTCAAACATTGAAATTCTTGGATAGCCGTAATAAATTTGGATCGCCCCTTTCTTCTGGCCCTTTTTTCACCGAAAGACCCTACTTAGAGTTCATCACAATATCGAATTGTTGGTATGAAAAAATTTGTTGTAATGGTAATGAAAGACTCAACTCTTATTACAAATCCATTTTTGAAAACGCTTTTCTATTTCTAAAGATTCTAGTCCATTTCTATAAATACTAGAAATCGCTTCATTTTCATTTTTGAATTTTCCTTTCTTGGTGTCAAAATCAAACTATGTCGTATAAAAACAGAAAATCGATTCTCTTTTTTTTTTTTTAAGATCTTGGAGATTGTGTAATGCTTACTCTTAAACTCTTTGTTTACACTGTAGTGATATTCTTTGTTTCTCTCTTCATCTTCGGATTCCTATCTAATGATCCAGGACGTAATCCTGGACGCGAAGAATAAGAACAAAAAAAAAGGCTTCCTTGCTTTATTTTTCTATTTTTATAAATAGTATTAGGATTTGATGTATTTTACTGTCAAAAAGCAAAACGGAAAGAGAGGGATTCGAACCCTCGGTACGAATAACTCGTACAACGGATTAGCAATCCGACGCTTTCGTCCACTCAGCCATCTCTCCTAATGAAAAAAAAAAAGATAATTAATATCTTACAGCACAGAAAAAATAATACTTGAGCAAACCCCTCTTTTTTTATATAGATTATATAGGTTATATATAGAATTATATAGGTTATATATAGATAGGTTATATATAGATATTATCTAATTAATAATAGAATTATATATGTAGGTATTATATAGTAATATATGAATATATAAAATTAATATATATTCTAGAGAATCTAGATATATTCTAGAGAATATGGATAGATAGAACTTTTATCCGTTCATTTTTTTTTTTTCTATTTTTTTTTATATATTTCTATTTTTTATTTATTTAATTTATGTAAATTGTAAATTATATAATATACATTGTAAATTATATAATATACATTATTAAATTCTAAAAATGAAATAGAAAGAACTATAATATAATAAGTATAAATAAGTATAAAGAAAAAAAAAAGATAAAGAAGGAAGGGTCTAGAAAGAGATATCTCAAATAAAAAAGAAAGAACTTGGTATTGAGTTAGTATCTTTTTCCTATTTTGAAGTTTATCAAGTCCTCTGACAAAATGCTCTACTTTTCAGGATTTGATCCTATTTTGATTCTGCCCAATTCCCTTGTTCGATAAAGGTCTGATTATATACAATAATCACATTGTAGCGGGTATAGTTTAGTGGTAAAAGTGTGATTCGTTCTATTACTCCCCTTGATAGTTAAGGGGTCCTTCGGTTTTATTCCTAATTCCGATCAAAACTTTATTTCTTTTAAAAGGATTAAATCCTTTACCTCTCAATGAAAGATTCGAGGAAGAATATAAT